ATTGGAACGCTTTACTTTCTTTTTTCTATTTGGGCGGGCCTCATGGGCACAGCTTTCAGGGTTATTATTCGTTTAGAATTATGTAGCCCTGGCAGCTTTTTAAATGATTTGCACTTATATAATGTAATTGTAACCTCTCACGCTCTTATTATGATTTTTTTTCTTGTTATGCCTATAATAATAGGGGGGTTTGGGAATTGGTTGGTTCCCTTGATGGTAGTTGCCCCGGACATGGCTTTTGCTCGTATAAATAATATGAGTTTTTGGTTGTTACCTATAGCTATATTTCTTCTTCTCTCTTCAAGGTATGTGGAGGGTGGTTTTGGGGGTGGGTGAACCCTTTACCCCCCCCTATCAGGGAATATTGCACATTCTAGGTGTTCTGGGGAGTTTTTAATTTTGTCTCTCCACATAGGTGGTGCGTCATCAATTATGGCGTCGCTTAACTTTATGACTACTATGTTAGGAATGCGTCCGGGGGCCTTAGTTTTAGGTCGGACTCAAATGTTTGTTTGGTCGATTGGTATTACTAGGTTTTTATTAATTGTCGCAATGCCAGTTTTAGCCGGCGCTCTCACAATGCTGTTGACCGATCGGAATTTTAATACGACTTTTTTCGATCCTGTTGGTTTAGGTGACCCTATGCTTTTTGTTCATTTATTTTGGTTTTTCGGCCACCCCGAGGTTTACATTTTAATTCTCCCCGGGTTCGGGATAATTTCTCATGTAATTAAGGTGGGCGTAGGGAAAGAAAAGCTTTTCGGTAAAGTCCCTATGGTGTATGCTATAAAGTCAATTGGGTTGTTAGGCTTTATTGTTTGGGGGCATCATATATTTTCTATGGGAATTAATGTTGATAGGCGATCTTATTTTAGAGCTGTTACAATGATTATTGCTGTTCCCACCGGCGTAAAGGTATTTAGGTGGTTGGCTACTATTATAGGGGGTGAGGTACGAAACTGATCTATGGTGTACTGGGCGGTTGGCTTCTTGATTTTTTTTACAATGGGGGGTCTGACTGGTATTGTTTTAGCTAGGGCCTCATTAGATGTTATGCTCCATGATACTTACTATGTGGTTGCTCACTTTCATTACGTGTTGAGGATGGGGGCTGTGTTTGCTATGTTTGCTGGTTTTCACTACTGGTTTCCTTTAGTTATAGGGGTAGGCCTTCATCCAGAGTGAAGAAAGATACAGTTTATTTCTATGTTTTTGGGTGTAAATTTAACTTTTTTTCCTCAGCATTTTTTAGGGTTGAGCGGAATGCCACGACGGTATGGGGACTATCACGATTGTTTTTCTTTTTTTAATCTTCTATCTAGGTGAGGTTCTACAATTTCTGTTATTAGGTTGTTGTTTTTTCTTACCATTCTATGGGAGAGAATGACTTTTCGGCGGTCGGTTGTTTTTCCTATGGTCCCAAAAACGGAACCGGAGTGGGCGAACCGCGGGTACCCGGTTCGGTATCACAACCGTAGTCAGCGTCCTTTTTGTTTTGGTGTAGTTTAAATTTGTTTTTCTTTAGGCCCCCAAAGGGAAGGGGGGGGGCTTTTCTGTTAGGTAGTTTAAAATAGAACAAGGGTCTTGTAAGCTTTAGGTGTTGGCTTTTATGCCGCTCTAACAAGATGTTAAGGTTGTTTTGTTCGTTTTTCGTTGGTTTAGTTTATTTTTGTGTGTTTTTTTTTTTTTTTTTTTTTTTTTTTTTTTTTTTTTTTTTTTTTTTTTTTTTTTTTTTTTTTTCTTGTTTTTTTTATTACTTGGAGGGTGGGCTTAGGGAACGGGGGAGAGAGGGGTTATAAGTTTTAAACGAGTGTTTTCCTTTGGATTGGTTGGTGTTTTATTGGTGAGGGTTTCTTTAAAGGCTTGTGGGTCATCTCTGATTATTAGGGGGTCTGTTTGTCTGTTGGTTTTCTTTTTCGAAGTTTTCATCCGACCTTTGGGTGGTTGCTTATTGATGAGTTCGTTTTTTTTTGATGGTCTTAGGTGTATTATAATTACTATGTCTTTTTTAGTTATGGTTGTTAGGTTGGTGTGTAGACAAAAAGATTTTAATCTTGAGGTTTTCCTTCCTAAAGTAGGTATTGAGGTTAGTGTAGCAGTAGTAATTCTAACTTGTGTGGGATTTTTTTCCACTGGAAGTTGAATGCTTTTTTTTTTTTTTTTTGAAATAGCTTTAATTCCAACTTTATGGTTAATTTTGGTTTGGGGTTATCAACCCGAACGCCTTCAGGCCGGTTTGTTTATAATGATATATACTATATGTGCTTCTATACCGCTTATGGTTTGTTTATTATGGATAGCTGGCTTTCACTCTTCTGATAAGTTTTTATTAGTTAAGATGTTGGTAGGCTCTTTTGAGTGGGGTAGGGTTTCTTGGTTTTTTGTGATTTTGGGGTTTTTAGTAAAGCTTCCTATTTTTTTATTTCATAGGTGACTTCCCAAGGCACATGTGGAAGCCCCCTTGTCTGGGTCTATACTGTTGGCGGGTGTTTTATTAAAGTTAGGTGGGTTTGGCCTTTGTCGTGTGTTGTGGTTGGTAAGTTGTAGGGGAAGTTTTATTTTAGTTGTTTTACTTGTGAGGAGTGTTTGGGGGGGAGTTCTTTGTAGGTTTTATTGTCTTTGTCAAGGGGATTTGAAGGCTTTAGTGGCTTATTCTTCTATTGGTCACATAAGTCTTTGTTTGTGTGGTATTTTGAGCTTTTATTCTTCAGGGTGGTTGGGGGCTCAAGCTATAATATTTTGTCATGGAATGTGTTCACCTATCTTGTTTTGTTTGGTTGCTGTTTTATATGAAATAAGGCACTCCCGAAGTATTGGGTTGAATAAAGGTTTACTTATTTTGTGCCCTTCTTTTGTTTTTTTTTGGTGTTCTTTTTGTATGTTAAATATAGGTTTTCCTATCTCTTTAAATTTTGTCAGTGAGTGAATTTTGATTAGTAGTTCAAAGGGGATTTCTTATTTTTTTCTTCCTATCTTTGGTTTGATGTGTTTTGTTACAGGGGCATACAGTTTTTATATGTATGGGGCTGTTTGTCACGGAGATAAAAGTTTTGATTTACAAGTAAGTAGTTTTTTCTGTGATCGTTTCGTGGGGGGGGGGGTGTTTTGTTTGTTTATTTTAATGGGGGCTTTTTTAGGTTTTGATTTTTTTTTTGGTTAGGTGCTTTAGTTTTTATAAAAAAAAGTAGGGTAGGGGATATGGCACTGTGTGGAGCGTTGTGCCAGAAAAATTGGGTTGTCTTGATGTGATAGTTATGTGGTTTTAGTGTCACCGGCGCTCTAAAAAAGAATTTTAATTCTTTTTCGGTTGTTAGGTTGCTATCTTAGTTTATTAAAAACTTTATATTGTGGTTATAAGGAAAGGATTTTGTGTCTTAGGTAGTAAGTTTGTGTTAACATACTTTGGTGTTCGGTAGGTGGTATGGTATAGGATTTTAGTTTTTGGGTGTTTTTTTGTAGTATATATTAATTACGTTAGTTTTTCAAACTAAAGAAAGTCATTTTGTCTCGGGCTTAGTGGGTAATAATTTGATTTGAATTCAAATTTGGGGTGTTCGACTCGCCCGGAGTCTTGATGTTATTACCTGAATCGTTTCAAGGGGATTGTGACTGGGGTGTTTTTTTGTTTGTTGTTAGGATACTTGCTTGTGTGTTTTTACCCCTTGGGTTTGGGGGGTTATGGTTATTGGTCAGGGTTAAAGCTTTTTTTAACTATAGGGAGAAGAAAACTTCTTTTGAGTGCGGTTTTGATGCCTTAAGTAATTCTTGGGCTCCGTTTTCTTTGCGCTTCTATGTGTTAGCCTTGTTGTTTATGGTTGTTGATGTTGAAATTGTTCTTTTTTTTTGTTTAGTTTTTTCAAAGGGTGTCTTTGTTATTTTTTTTTCTTTTTTTATAGAGTTTTGGTTGAGGGTTTTCTTAGGTTTATTGGCAGGGGCCCTATTACACGAAGATAATGAGGGGAGGCAGGAGTGAAAGGGGTAGGGGGGGGGGGCCGGCCGCTGAGGTATATTATCTTAAATAAGCTTTCTCTTGGTAGCTTAAGAAAAAAGCAGCGGGCTTTTAACCCGTGGTTACATTGTTTGTTCAGGGGGTTGAGGTGGCAGAGAAATATGCATTAGACTTAAAATCTAAGGACAAACTAAGTTTTCTTAACATTGGGCAGGTCTGTGTTAGTGGTTTTGATTATAGTTGTTGGTTCTGCTTTTTTGGTTGTAAGGGAGCGAAAGGGTTTAGGTGTTATTCAGCTTCGTCAAGGCCCTAATAAGGTAGGTATTAAGGGGGTTTTGCAACCCGTTGCTGACGGAGTAAAGTTGTTGAAGAAGGAGGTTGTTTTTACACACTTTACAAGTGTGTCTGTTTTTTTATTAGGGCCAATGTTTTGTTTTTGTTTAGCTTGCTTGTGCTGATTGGTTTTCCCAATAAGGCAAGCGAGTGAGGTTTTTGAGTTGGGAATTTTGTTTTTTTTATGTGTTTCTAGGTTAAATGTTTATGGTGTTTTTTTATGTGGTTGATGTTGTAACTCTCGTTATGGGTTGTTAGGTGCAATGCGGGCTGTTGCGCAGACAATTTCTTATGAGGTGGTAATAAGGGGGGTTTTATTTTGTCCTCTTCTCCTTATCGGGTCGTTTGATGTTTTTATTGTTCGAAATTGGTCTTTTTTTAATGTATTAGGTTTTTTTGAAGTTTTTGTTATGTGGGTTATTGTAATTTTGGCGGAGACCAATCGGGCTCCCTTTGATTTTGTCGAGGGGGAGTCAGAAATTGTTTCTGGTTACAGTGTGGAGTTTGGGGGGGGTTCTTTTGCTATGATTGCGTTAAGGGAATATAGAAATATTTTTTTTATAGGGGTTGTAACTTCGTTAGTTTTTTTTTTTGGTTTTTGTGGGTTTTTTCATTTTTTTTTTTGTGATGTCTTAATAAGTAGTGTTGCGGTTTTGGTTTGCTATTTAATCATTATGGTTCGAGGTTCTTTTCCTCGGTTTCGTTATGATTTGCTTATGGGGCTTTGTTGGCGTATTATGTTACCTGTTAGGTTTTGTTTATTGGCTTTTTATTGTTGTTTTTGTTAAGGGCTCTTTATCTAAATTAGCAGAAATTAATGTGTTTGACTTAGGCTCAAAAGGTGTGTATTTATCATATTTAGAAAAGAGGTTTATATAGGAAGTAGCATAATTTAGTGTTTTTTGCTTACAACAAAGCGGCGGTAGAGTATACCTTTCCTTAGGTTTTAGTTTATTAAGAATTACTGATTGTTAGTTAGTAGGTGTGGTTAACCACAAGCCTAGGATAATGAGAGGGTTTGGTTTAAATCGTTGTATTTATGTTTTTTTAAGTTCTTTTTTGGTTTTCTTTAGTGTGGTGGAGGTTTTCCTTCTTTTGGGGGCTGGTAGAAAGGGGTTTGAAGTTTTAGTGTTGGATGTAGATTTTAGTTCTATTGGGGGTTTTTTATGTTGCGTGCCTTTGGTGTTTGACTGGAGTTCTGTTGTATTTAGGTGTTCTGTTTTGGTTATTTCTGCAAGAGTTATGCTTTTTTGTTGTTTTTATATATCTCATGAGGTTCATGCCTTTCGTTTCTGTTTTATGGTTGTTTTGTTTGTAATGTTTATAAATTTTTTGATTTTTATTCCTAGGGTTTTTGGTATGATGTTAGGTTGGGATGGGTTGGGTGTGGTTTCTTTTCTTTTAGTTGTATATTATAATAATAGTGAGTCTTTGGGTGCTGGCGTAATTACTGCTCTAAGGAACCGGGTTGGGGATGCTTTGTTTGTGTTGTTTATTTGTATTTCTCTATCTAGGATGAGTTGGCATTTTTTTGATTTTGTTGGTTTGGTGGAGCCCTACTTGGTTGGTCTTTTAGTTATTGCTAGAATAACTAAAAGGGCTCAGGTACCTTTTTCGGCTTGGCTTCCTGCGGCTATAGCCGCTCCAACTCCTGTGTCTGCTTTGGTTCACTCTTCTACTTTAGTAACGGCGGGTGTTTATGTTTTATTTCGCTTTTATGAGGTTATTCAAGGTGGTTTTCTGGTTTTGTTAGGTGTTATTTCAATAATGACTGTTATCCTAGCTGGGATGAGAGCTGTTGTTGAGGTTGATTTTAAAAAGATCGTAGCTTTTTCAACTTTGAGGCAGTTAGGGATAATAATGTTGGCCCTATCTCTGGGGTTGAAGAATGTTTGTTTCTACCATTTAATTACCCACGCTTTTTTTAAGGCTTTAATGTTTCTTTGTGTTGGTTCTGTTATTTTTATGGGCGGCGGTCTTCAGGATGTTCGGTTTTTTAGGGGGTTATGGTTTAAGATGCCTATTATTTCTTCTTGGGTGGTGGTTTGTTGTTTTTCTTTGGTTGGTATTCCTTTTATATCAGGCTTCTATTCTAAAGATCTAATTGTTGAGGGGTTTATTTTTAATGACTCTAGTTTGTGGGGTGTTTTGTTATTATTTTTTTCTGTTGTGTTAACAGCTATTTATTCTGGGCGTCTTCTTTTAATGTTGTTTAGTTCATTTAGTTTTTTTAGTTTGGAGAGGTTTAATGATAAAAACCCGTTTTTACTAATGTCCGTTTTTATGTTGGGGGTTGGGGCGGTCTTTATGGGTTTTATTCTTCAGAAAAGGGTTTTATTTTTAAATAGGTTCGTATGGGTTCCAATATATTTTAAGGTGTTAACATTAGGGAGTGTTTTTTTGGGTTTTTTTTTATCTTTTTTGGCGGTTAGCTTTAAAAGGTTTGTGAACAGGAGCGTAAAAGTTTCGGTTTTTAAGGGTTTTTTTTTCTGGTTAGTCTCTTTGATGTGGTTTCTTCCTGCTTTAAGTGGTGGTTTTACCAGTAAAGTTGGGTTGTCAACCTGTTTAGAGGTGAGGATGGTCGTGGAGAAGGGTTGGATGGATTGGTATGTTCTTAAAGTGTTTTTAGGTTCTCTCTTTTATGAGATAAAGGTGTTTTTGCGTTTTTTACAGTCTGAAGGGTTTGTGGGTTGACTTTTGGTTTTAAGGTTGGTTTTTTTGTTTATTTTTACAGTTTAAGTTTTTTAGGTGAAAAGGGAAGTAGTTAAAGATAATAATGCGTGGTTGTCAGCCTCAAGATGTCGGTTTATCCGACCTTTCTTACTATGGGGTTTCTGTTGCTGGTTCTTTTCATACTGTGAAATTTATTGTTTTTTTTGAGCAGGCCTTTAGGTTTAATTGTAATACTACTAAGGATAAGGGTTTTTAGGGTTTTTTTGGTGAGGTTGGGTTTTTCTTTTGTAGTGGGGTTTTGTTTGTTTATGTGTATGGTTTCGGGGGTGCTGGTGTTGGTATCTTATTGCGTGGCTTTAATTCCTTTTACGGGTAGGTCTCTAGGGATTAATTTAATTTTTAAACATATAAAAGGTTGGGGTGAGTGGTTATTTGCTTTTCTTTTTTCTTTTTTTGTTTTTTTATCTTGTTTTAAGTCTGAGGAGGGTTTTAGGGGTTTTTCTTTTGTTCGAAGGGTTGAGGGGTTTTTGTGTACTGAAGAGTGGTTGGTTATTATGGTTCTTTTAAGGTTATATTTGTTTTTAGCTATTGTGGTGTGTGTAAATATCTGTTCTAAGTATTCTGGGGCGCTGATTGGGGAGAACTGGTTCCTTCAGGGATAGGGTTTATAGTATAGTGAGGGTTGAGATTTGTTTGCTTTTTTTAGGAATCTTGCTTTTAAATTTAATAGGTAAGGGATTAGATTTTTTTAGTGTGTTAATTTACCTAGAGGTATTGGTGTTGGTGGTCTTTGTCGGAAGTTTTTTTTCTTTGGTGGCAGTCGGAAGGGGTGTTAGGTGCTACGTGCTTGTTGCATATTTGTGTTTTGGTGTTTGTGAGGCTGTAGTGGGGCTATCCTTATTGGTAAGGGCTGCTCGAGGAAAGGCTTCATACAGGAAGGGTTCTTTTACTATTCAAAGGGTGTAGTGGGTGTTATGAGTAGTAAGGTGGTGTATTGGCACGCAGATTTTTGATGTCTGAAGTAGTTTTTCAAATAGCTTCTTATTATTGGTTTTGAATTTAATTCGTTTTAGTACCCCTTTGGTTTTTTTCTTTGTGTCTATATTCTTTGGGGCTTTGTTAGTGGTAATTAGTGGTGGTTTGTTAGGGGTTTGGGTTGGGTTGGAGTGTGGATTTTTAGGGGTTGTTAGTGTTCTGTCTGGGGATTCTGTGCAGGAGAACGAAAGGTGTATAAAGTATTTTGTTTTTCAAAGGATCGGTTCTGGTATTTTGTTTTTGGTATTTATTCTTTTAGGCAGGGGGGCCGGATCTTTTTATAGGTGGGGTTTATTTATTTTAGGTGTTTGTTTGAAATTGGGCCTTTTTCCTTTTTATTTCTGAGTTCCTTCTGTAATATCTCTTTGTTCTTGGTTTGGGTGTTTTGCGGTTAGGGTTTGGCAGAAGGTGGCTCCTCTTTGATTTCTAAGGAGTTGTGGCCTTAGCTATTTTTTAATACACGTCCTTGAGGTTTTTTCTTGTGTTACAGGTTTTATTGGAGCCGTAGGGGGCCTCGGGCTTCTTCATTATCGTATATTGTTAGGTTATTCTTCTTTGATTCACACCTCCTGGATGGTTTTAGTAGCAATGGTCAGGGGGTTTGGGGTTTTGGTTTATCTAGTTGTTTACGGGGTGGTGTTGGGGGTTTTAATAAAAGACCTTTTTTTTTTAAAGGTTTATAGCTTTTTAGATTTTTCAAGGGCTTCAGGGCCTTCTTTTAAGAGTATTTTTTCCGTTTTTTTAGGTTTTATTTCTTTAGCTGGTGTCCCCCCCTTTTTAGGGTTTTTTCCTAAAGTTTTGGCTGTGTTGGTTTGTTGGGGGAGTTTTCCGGGAGGGGTTTTAGTTTTAGTTTTTTGTTCAATAGTTAGGTTGTATTATTATTTAAGGGTTGTAATTTCATCCGGGGTAGGGGTGGGGGCGGGCCCCCACCTTTTTAGGGCGGAGACATTGAAGGCCGGGCTTACAGTTTCTAAGGTATTAGTTGGGTTTTGTTATTTGGTTGGTCTTTTTTTGTTAGCAGGCGTAGGGTTTTTGGGTTAGTGGTGGTAGTATAAAAGTATGTTTTCCTTCCAAGAAAAAGGCCCATAAAGATTGGTCACCATATTTTATGTTTTTAAATAAAATTGAGATAAATTTTAAAGTTTTTTCTTTTCGAAAAAATAACGCAATTGCAAAAGCTCTGTCGGGCGCTCTGTATGATTTACCGGTCCCGGTAAATATTAGGTACTTTTGAAATTTTGGTTCACTTTTAGGTGTCTGTCTAAGGGTTCAAATTTTGTCAGGTTTATTTTTAGCCCTACACTATACCCCAGAAGTAGAAAAAGCTTTTTTTTCTGTTATAATAATTAGTCGTGAGGTTCAGGGGGGCTGGCTTTTGCGAAGTTTTCATGCTAATGGGGCCTCAATGTTTTTCTTTTGTATTTTTATGCACATGGGTCGGGGTTTGTATTATCATTCTTTTCGGCTTGGGGGAACTTGAATTAGGGGGGTTCACATGTTTATTCTTTTGATGGCGATTGCTTTTACAGGTTATGTACTGCCTTGAGGTCAAATGTCCTACTGGGCAGCTACGGTTATTACTAACTTGTTTAGAGCTATTCCAATCATTGGGGGGTCTATTATAGAGTATATCTGAGGTGGAAGTGGTGTGGGGGACCCTACTTTAAAACGGTTTTTTGTTGTTCATTTTATTAGGCCGTTTGTTTTAGGGTTGTTAATTGTAGTGCACATAGCTTTTCTTCATCAGACAGGGTCGAGGAACCCATTAGGGCTAGATTCAATAAACGACTGTGTTCCTTTTCACCCTTATTTTTCGTTTAAAGATTTTTTAGGTTTTTTTTTGTTCTTAGGGTTTCTTTGTTTGGTTGTTTTTTTTTGTCCTGATTTTTTTTCAGATCCGGAAAACTTTATCCCCGCTGATAAAATAAAAACCCCGGCCCACATCCAGCCGGAGTGGTATTTTCTTTTTGCTTATTCGATTTTGCGGGGGGTCCCTAACAAGTTAGGTGGGGTCGTTTTACTATTCGCCTCGGTTGTTGTTTTTTATGTTCTTCCTTTTTTTGAAATACCTAAAATTAGGGGTAGTCAGTATAACGGACTGGGGCAGCTTTATTTTTGGTCTTTTGTGTTTAATTTTTTTCTTCTAAGGAATATGGCAACTTGTGCCGTAGAATACCCGTTTATTCAGGTCACCTGGTTTAGTACCTTTTTTTATTTTTTTTTTTTTTTTTTTTTTTTTAGTTTTGTGTGGGTTTTTAAGCACACAGAAAAGGGGGTTCTTTATCCTTTTGGGTGTCGGTATTATATAAACTTAAAGCAACATTTAATTTTTGCTCCAAAAAAATTTACTTTGGCGTTCCCCCCTCTTTAAGCGGGTTTTTAAATTTGTCTTTGTTAGGGAGGGGGTTAGTAGTAAGGTGGGCAGGAAAAGTTGAATTAAAATATTTAGGTGAAGTACTCTTGCTTTTAGGCAGTACTTATAAAAGTTTTCGTTATTTTTAAAAAACTTTTGTCGAGCACAAGGAAGAGGAGTTGTTGCCCGCTCTTCTGAAAAAAGTTTTTTCTTTAAAAAAATCTTTTTTCAGCTGTATTGTGAAAGAGTGTTATTGGTTATTTGTTTTGAAAAAGAAGGGATGTTTTGTAGTGGATGAGGTTTGTTCTCTTACTTTTTGTATCATGGCGTGTAGAGGGTTTTAGTTTTATTCTAGCTCCTGAAAGCCTTAGAGCCACCCCGCTTAATGTGTGTGTTGTTGAATTACTGTTTCTAAGGGCGGGGTAGTTGTGACATGTTTGTCGAAAAGGTTGATAGCTGGTTAGGGGGGAAACATATGTGAGTATGGGTGTTCATTAAAGCCGTGGGTGGTATTTATTAAATTAACCATTGGCCCGTGGGTAGCCAGCCTTCCAGGGTTAATCTTGGTAGGAATAGGTGTTAGTTCTATTAGGTTAAAGAGTTTAGTAGAGTTAGAATTTCTTATCTTTTGGATTTTTTTCTAAATTAACTTTTTTTTTTTTTCATTAAAGTACCCCCTCTCCTATTATATATTTTATTTAGGGGATTAGTATGCGATTAGTATGTGAGAGAAGTGGTATGTAGAGTGGTTTGGAGTCTTGAGATAAAATTGATTAGTGTGATGTTGGTTTCGAAAAAAGAAAGTTTGAGTGTTAAGTGTTATGTGGTTGTAAGGAACTAGGCAAATATTATCTCCGCCTGTTTATTAAAAACATGGCTTTTAGGGGGACTAGTATTAAAAGTCGGGCCTGCCCGGTGGGTTGTTTAAACGGTTGCCATTGGTGGTGGTACTAAGGTAGCGTAATGATTTGTCCTTTGATTGGGGAACGGTATGAATGGTTTGACGTGAGGTGTTCTGTCTCACAGTTAGTGCTTGAAGTTTTCTTTTGGGTGAAAAGACTCAAGTTTTTTTAAAAGACGAGAAGACCCCGTCGAGCTTGTTAAGACTTCTGGCTTATTGGAAGGAGTGTATTTTTTGTTGGGGCAACAGGAAGAAAAATTAACTCTTCTTAGTAGTTATGGATCCCCTTTTAGGGAAAAGAAGAAAAAGCTACCGCGGGGATAACAGCGTAATTTTCTTGAAGAGGACTTATCAGAAAGAAAGGTTGCGACCTCGATGTTGAATTAGGGTGTAATCCGGGCGCAGTAGCTTGGATAGTAGGCCTGTTCGTCCTTTAAAACCTTACATGATTTGAGTTTAAATCGGCGTGAGCTAGGTTGGTTTCTATCTTTATTTTTGTCTTTCTATGTACGAAAGGACCAGGGAGTCGGTAGTTTTATCTTTTTTAGTGTGAGGGCTATGGGGTTGCGAAAAGACTTCTAATCTTTTAGCGGACAGTTCGACTCTGTTTGGCACTTAGTGTGGGGGGAGGTACTATTTGCTGGTTGTAGGCTGGTTAGGTGGTAGTATGTTTTATTCTATATGGTTTCGGGCCTAAAAGGCTTTTTAGTTTTTCTTTTACTTAAATTATTATTATTATTGAAGGTTTTCACCAAAAAGGGTGGTGGTTGGGAGGTTCGATTCCTTGGGCCTCCATTAAAAGTGTTAACCTTCAGCACTTATTTAGCTTTTTCTAAGGTTACACATGATACTTTTTGGAGGGTGGGCCTATCTCTTTTAGGAGCCGGCCTCTGGAGGGTTATATACTCCTCTATGAAAGTGTGAAAACTTTCGGAGTGTATTCTTCCAAACTAAAGGTTGCTAGCACTATTAGGTTAGTTGGTTAAAAATATTTATTTTAGCAGTACTGTTAAAGCCCCTACTCAGTGATTAATATTAAATAAATATGGACACATAGTTTTAGTTATAGAAATTAAGGAAGGGTAAGAAAGTGCCAGCACCCGCGGTCACACTTTCTTCTTAAGTTAAATTTTTTGTGGTACAGAAAAAGAGGATAATTATTTAGGGTGATATCTCTTTCTACTTCGGTGAAATGTGTAGGTTTAGGGAGTTTCGCGGCCCCTGACTCTTAAGGCTGAGAAGGCTAGGAAACAGACGGGGATTAGATACCCCCTTATTGATGCTATCTTAAAACCGCGATTATTATAAACCAGGATTGTTTAAAATTTAAAAAGGTTGGCGGTGCTTTATACCCATTGAGGGGAACTTGGCGGTTAATTCGATGATCCCCGATAACTTTACCTCTTATTTTCTTTACATACCGCCGTTGTCAATATTCTTTTTATTAGGGTAGTTGGGTGTGGGGAATACCGGTTTGGTTCTATTTGAATTCAGGTGACGTGTAGGTTATTAATAGGGCTTTGCTGAGTTACAATTTTTAAAAAATACGGATGTTTTACTTGAAACAGTAGGCTGAAGGTGTACTTCTTAGTAATTTTTTAATTGAGGAAAGATGAATTGAGTATATAAAGTGCGTACAAATCGCCCGGTGCCCCTGTATATTAAATCTGGGTAAGCCGTAACACAGTAATGCTACCTTAAGGTGGTTTTAACTAGGCCTGAGAGGGTTGGTTTTTAATTAGGTATTAGTCTTACAAACCCCGCCGGTAACATAGGGAGAGTTTTTTATTTTTGTTTAAAGGTAGGGGTGGCAGGGTCTTTAAAGCCAGGTTGCGAGGGGGTTTCTAACCTTTAAGGTTAGTGTGGGGAAGTTTTTTTTGGTGTAGGTCGGGCGGGTTGGGTGGTAGTATATTTTATTACACATGGTTTCGACCCGTGAGATGGGAGGTTCCCCTGCCCACTTAAATATTGTTTTTGTGGGTTTTTAGTAAGGGGGGGGGTTGTTAATTAAGAGTCTCTTAGATTTAGGTTATTAGGGATTTTTAGTGTTATTTGAAAAAGAGGTTTAGGGGTATATAGTTATTTTGTAAAAAGAAAAAGCTTTGTTTTTTAGGTTTAGTTGAGTGATCTTTAAATATAGGGAAGGAAGCAAAAGCTTCCTCTATTCGTGTCAGGAGTGGTTCTAGAAAAAAAGGGTTTCAACCTTTAAAAGCCCGGTTCAATTCGGGTCTGACACAGATGATGAAAAGTAATATTAAGTTTGTAGTAATTGTTTGATTTTTGACGTTTTTTTTTTCTTTGTGATTATTGTCGGATCCGGTAAGTGCAATGGAGGCGGGTAGTCCTGAAGGCGAGGCTTTTCAAAATTTGTTGCTGCGGATCTAAGTTCTTCGCTTAGCGAGCCGGTAGCGGGTTGCTCTTACTCTTACCCCGTTAGGCTTGACTTAAGTAGTTCTCTTCAAGATAGGGTGACTATTTTTTCAAATCCAGCCGTAAGCTCCCCAGTAGAGAGGGTTTTTGAAATAAGTTCTCCTCAAAGCGTGGTAGATATACATGCGGACCCAGCGGTAGGTAGGGCTGAGCTGAAGTCTGTTCAGGTTGATCCGGAAAACTTAGTTTCTGTTCGTGGGGGTTTTTTAAGTTAGGCGGGTAGTTGTAGGTTAAGGTGCTTATCTTGTTTTCGTTGTGGACCACGGCGGTAGGGTTTTGTTTTTTTTCCTAAAAAGGAAGGGTTAGGCGGGTAGTTGTAGGTTAATATTCAGGGTTTTTTTAAACAAAATTGTAAACATTTGAAAAAATGTGGTTGAACACAAGGAACAATTTTTCTTTGTTTTAAATTAGGGGTGGTAGGGTTTTTTAAGTTAGGTTGCGGGGGTATAGAAGGGAGAATGGTTTTTTGGGGGAGAAAACGCCACTTGTTCGATATTCTAACTTATACCGTACTATTTATTTCATGTTATTTTTTTGTGTGGTTGTGTTTTGCTTTTCTTTTAAAATTTTATGTTTTTCTTTTTAGTTGTTTTAGGGTTTATTTTTTAAAAAGTTGTAAGCATTTGAAAAAATGTGGTTGAACACAAGGAACAATTTTTCCTTGTTTACAATTAGGGGCGGTATGGGGGGGGGTTCTAACCTTTAAACGGTTAGTTTAACCCTTTTGGGTGCTAAGTGTGGGTAAGGGTTTTATTGGTTGTAGGTTGGGCGGGTTAGGTGGTAGTATGTTTTATTTTATATTGCTTCGGTCTACGGGGTGGGGGGCTTTAAGGCCCCTAGGCCTATTTTCAAAATTTTAACTGAGGAAAGTTAAGTTGAGTGGTTTTAGGGGGGGGGGTTATCAGGCAATTTATTGGTGGTTGAAAGTATGAAAATAGGTTTTATTGACCCTTTTACTGCAGAGTGTGGCAATCTTGTTTCTTATCACGACTTAACTATGGTGGTTGCTGTGGGTGTTATGGTCCTTGTTTTGTTTTTTTTAGCTGGGTTTTTATTTTTTCGTTTTTTTTTAAAGGGGTACGGTTGTAGGAACTTAACAAAACATAATAAAGTTGAGATTTTTTGAACAACCTCACCCGGGGTGTTGTTGTGTTTTTTGGCATACTTATCTTGGGTTAACTTATATGTGATAGAGGTGGGTTTAGGTTCTGACTATCATTTAAAGGTGGTGGGTCGTCAGTGGTATTGAGAATATGAGTATTATATTGATAGGGTTTTATTAGATTATGTTAAGGGGTGAAGGGGGGGGGAATTCTTGTTTAATTTTTCTGAGTGGTTAGGTGTTTTTGTTTGGCCTGTTAGCAATTTTTTAGCTGAGGGTTTAGAGGTGGGGGTTCGTAATACAGTGAGGGTGGCTTTTGACTCTTATTCTTGAAGTTATTCAGATAGGGTTTATAATGGGAAGGGATCTCTAATGGGTGTAAATATGTCTTTTTTACCTTTTAGGCGAAAAGGAAGGAGTAGGGAGGTTGTTTTTCTTCCTGTTGAGCGGGCAACAGAGGTAAGAATTTCAACAGGGGATGTTATTCACAGGTGGGGTGTTCCTGCTTTGGGGGTTAAAATAGATGCTGTGCCCGGCCGTACTAACCACTTATGTGTAGAGCCTCTTAGGGTTGGTTTTTTAGGTGGAAATTGCTATGAGCTTTGTGGTTACGGTCACAGTGTTATACCTATTAGGATTGGTGTGGTCAGAGAGGGGGCGTTCTTGGATGTTTTAAAGTTAGGTTTAAATAGGGTGGGGGAGTAGTTTTTTGGTTTTGGTAGTTCAAAAAGGACGTGGTGCTGAAACCACCAAGGTTAACTAGGGTTACTAAAACAGGGGGGGGGGCAGTCGTAGAGATAGTAGATTGTAGCTCTAAAGGTGAAATATTAAATTTCTCCCTCTATTTAGTTGGAGAATAAACTAAGTAAAGTTGTTGGGCTCATGACCTGAATATAGGTGTAAAACCTTTTTCCTAGGCGTGGTGTTTTATTTAATAAAATATTGAGTTGCAACCTCAGAGAAGGATACTTGGTCCCCACTCCTATGAGATCAAATCTTCTTAGTCACTTTGATTTTTTAGTGGGGAGGGTGAGTGTACTTCCTGCTTATCTTTGTTTGTTTAGTAGGGTTTTATTTCCTTTATTTATTTTAAATAGGGTAGGGGTTTTTAGTGCGTTTAGTCGCACTGAGGCCGCCATTAGGGTTGGAATGGGGGTTGTTATTAATTTGATTCGAACTCAACGTTTAAATTTTTATTCTGGTTCTGTTCATTTTGTATTCTCTTTAATAGGTGTTGTCTTTATTTTTAATTTTATAGGTTCTTTTCCTTATTTATATAGGTTGAGTTCTCATTTAGTTGTGGTTTTTTGTATGTCCTTCCCTCTTTGGGTGGTTTTTTCTATTTGTGTTTTTCCCCAAAATTTTTATTACCTGTTTGGGGAGTCTTTTTCTGGGGATCATCCTTTGGCAATTTCAGTTATACTTTTGATTAGGGAGTTGGTTAGGATTTTTGCTCGGCCATTTACGCTTACTCTTCGAATGTGCGTAAATGTTATTATCGGTCAGGTTGTTTTATCGTTGGTTGGGGCTAATGTAAGGTTTTTAGTTTTTTTTTCTTCTTTTAGGTTTTATGGGTTTTTAAATTTGGTTTTAATAAGGGGCTTGCTTATTGGGTTGTTTTTTATTGAGACTTTAGTTATGTTTATTCAAACTGGGGTTTTTACAATATTGTTGGTGTTTTTTGGGGAAGACGGGGTCTTAAGTAAGTAGGTTCAAATCCGTAGGTTGTAGTTTTAAAAATAAAATTGAAGCTTTGGGTGCTTCAGATGCCTTAAAGGTTAGCCTAGGGTGTTAAGTTAAATAGACTTTAGTACTTCAAATACTAGTGTGGGCACTTAGCGCCCCCACCCTGGTGGGTCGAACAGGGTATCCTTTAGTAGAAAATAGAATTTGGCCGCTGTTAGCTTCCGTTAGGACTATGTGTGGAATTGGGGGGTTTATTGTATTTGTACATGACGGATTGGTTTGGCCGCTTTGTTTAGGGCTGGTTAGCTTAGTTATGACTTTAACTTGCTGGTGGGGGGATGTGGTGGTTGAAGGGTCTTATTTAGGTCGTCACACTTCTCTTGTTTTGCGAAATTACTATATTAGGATAAAGTTGTTTATTCTTTCTGAAGCTTTTTTTTTTGTAAGGTTTTTCTGGTCTTTAGTACATGTGAAGGTGGGGGAGTTATCTTCAAATTTTTCTTGGCCGCCGCGAGGGGTGGAGGCAATTAATCCTTGGGGTATTCCTTTTTTGAATACAGGGTTGTTGGTGGGGTCTGCAGGGACGGTGACATCTGCACAAAAGCATGTGCAAGCTTTTAGGAAGTCTTTTATTTTGTCAGAGGACTATATACTTCATAAGAATCGAGGGGTGATGTGGTTTCTTATTACTATTAGTTTAGGTGTTATTTTTATGAGGGTGCAATACCACGAGTACCACATTTTAAATTTTACTATCTCCGATAGGGCTTTTGGTAGTTGTTTTTTTGTAATAACAGGTTTTCACGGAATTCATGTGTTTGTGGGTATTGCTTTTTTATCTGTTGCCTGTCTTCGGCTTTGGCTAGGCCATTTTAGGAAGAGGATAAATCGTTTTAATGTAATTGCTGCGATTTGGTATTGGCATTTTGTGGATGTCGTGTGGATTTTACTGGTTTTTCTTCTTTACTTTGGGGCTTTTTAGGGGCGAAGTACTTTAAGGAAAAGTTTGGGTTTGCGTCTCAAGATTAGGGCGCCTCCCCTCTTTGCCGTTGTTGTTAGTAGGATCCCGTAGGGTTGAGCTTAACCCTAAGGTTGTATATTTTGGCGACTATGTTGATTGAAAATTTCGTTGGTTGTGTAGTTGTAGACACAAAGAC